CCAAAAAATCCTTTCTTCTTCGAATTTTTCTATCTTCCCATTCGTTTCCAGCGGACTCTTCGTCTCCTAATTCCTTCCATTCTACCAATGAATTATCTATAATAATTCGCAAATCCAAATCGGCTAATTGTTCTCTGATAGCACCTGCTCCTGTAGAGATTTCTCGATTTCGAAATGTCTCAAAGCCTTGGTTAGTAAAAAAAAGTGGGATGCTGTATTTCCAGGATTGGATTTCATACTCGAATAAACCCCGTAATCGTAAGAAAGTAGGTTTTTTAGCTATGGGCCTAGCAAAAGAAAAATGGAGATAGGTTCCTATAGGATTGGATTCCCCCTTTAAAAACCGGACGTGAAGGTTTCCTCTCATCCGGCTCAAGTAGTTACACCAAATAAAGAAGGGAGTTCTTTATTTTTTTTACTTTGTTCGATAAAAAGAAAACCCTACAAAGAACTACTCCTTACTCAAGTTCCCAGTCCAGTAAGGACCAACCTTTCATTAATTCATTTTTCTTTTGACTTTCACTTTTTAACTTTCTAAATGACTTATTTACGACAAAATTGAAATGTGAAATTCTTGAGTAGTCTACTTCCCTTCAAATGATGAATTCCCTTTAATTTAAAGGAAGACTTTGGGACTCGTAAGGGATTTGCTTGTCTATATATCGTTTCGTTCCATTCGATCTTTTAGGTCCCTACTCACCTCGATGGTTATGTCATGATGCCCCTTGAAGCATATATGCGATAGATAGACTTCTGTAACCATGCTATATTTGCTTGCTTGAACGGAATCTCTCTCTATAAAGAAATGGAATGGCTAATTCCACGAAAAAGTCTTTTTTTTCACGAGGTATCACTAGCAATTCCCATTTCTCTGTTACGGAATCGACCATGGATCAATCCCCCTTTCATTTGGAAGTATTGAATACACCCATAATTCTGAGCTTCATGTTACTCCTCCCAAGACACATGTCAGAGTCGGGGGCATCCCAATCAGATTGAATGGGATGACAGTTTATTAGTCCGAATCTGTAAAATGCAAATTTCGATCAAATCACACATCGCAGTATACTAGGCCTTCTAATTCCTTAAGGGGCTTATCTAAAAGATTCGCGATATAACTAGGAAGACGTTTCAAATACCACGCATGAGTTACTGGACATGCGAGTTTGATGTATCCCATTTGATATCTTCGTATGCGAGAATCAACAAATTCCACCCCGCATTCTTCACAAAATTCCGGGTCCTCTTTTTCAGCTCCGATCACTCGATAATTTCCACAAGCACAAATTCCACTTTTTATGGGTCCAGAGATTCTTTCACAAAACAATCCATCTTTTTCCGGTTTATTGGTTTTATAATGAAAAGTATAGGGTTTTGTCACCTCTCCAACTATCTCTCCATTGGGTAGAATTTTGTTGGCCCAAGCCCTTATTTGTTGAGGAGACACTGGTCCAATTCGAAGTTGTTGATGTTTATACCGGTCAATCATAGAATAGAAATTCTGATTCATTCGGATCAAACTTCCTTCCTATTAATCTGGAAGTTCTTCTCAGATACAAGGAAATGATTCAGTTCCAGAGCCAAAGATCGTAGTTCTCGAACGAGCAATCGAAAAGATTCTGGAGCATCCTCAGGATTAGGTACTGTTCCTCCAATGATCGTAGCACCAAGTAATTCTTGACGAGCTCTAATATGATCAGATTTATAAGTAAGCATCTCTTGTAAAATATGAGCAACACCAAATCCCTCTAGAGCCCAAACTTCCATTTCTCCTACTCGTTGTCCCCCTTGTTTGGCCCTTCCTCTAAGGGGTTGCTGTGTAACAAGTGCGTAATGTCCACTCGAACGTCCATGGATTTTATCATCCACTTGATGAATTAATTTTAGGATATAGGACTTGCCTATTAGAACAGGTTGTTCAAAAGGATCTCCTGTTCTTCCATCAAATATTCTGCTTTTTCCCGGATACTCGGGTTCAAATACCCATGGGTTTTTTGTTTGCTTACTGGCTTCATATAATTCAGAAAACACTAGTTTTCTTGAAGCCTCTTGCTCATATCTCTCATCAAAAGGTGCTATTCTATAATGTCTCTTTAGCAGATCCCCCGCTAACCCGAGCGAACATTCAAATATCTGTCCCACATTCATTCGTGAGGGTACTCCTAATGGGTTGAAGACCATATCAACAGGTGTTCCATCTTGCAAGTAGGGCATATCTTGTCTAGACAAAATTTTAGAAATGATACCTTTATTCCCTTGTCTTCCAGCTACTTTATCACCCACTTTGATTTCACGTTTCTGTAAAATATATACACGAATCCTTTCTGGATTATAACTGGAACCCCCTTTTTTCTGGATCCATCTAACATCAATAACTCGACCCCTTCCACCTATAGGTAGTTTTAGAGAAGTTTCTTTTGCAGTGGATACCTGAATGCCAAGTATGGCTCGTAATAATCTATCCTCGGGGGCATACGAGGATTCGTTCGCTGTCTGAGGC